CTGCTGGCATTCCAGCCTTCCTTCTCCTTTCAGGGCCTATCCGAAAGAGAATCCAGTACCTCTTGGTCGTAAATATCTGAATAGGACGAAGCGCCCCGTGGATATCCTTGCTTCGGAACAAAAGAACTCGAATTAAGCTCTCGGTCAACTGGAATGTATATTATCCGTATAGGGGATCTTCCAATTGAGGGGATCCATCGACCTGAGACGAAGAGAAGGGTCTAACTCTTTTTTTAGTTAGTTATTCCGTTAAACCGTCGTTATTGGAGCAGATAGCAACTTTTTTCATTAATGGAAATCTTTTGATGTAGTGAGTAAGAGCTCTGTTTGTTCGCTGTTCAAGAATTCTTATTTAGGCAGTTCATACCACCCATACCTATTGATCTAAGATTTCAATTCTTCCGTGTTTCGTTCAGGAGTAGCATATTCTTCCGTGGACCTTAGCTCCACGGAACGGAAGGAAGAGGCATTTCCACGACTCTACCACCCAGCCAATTCTGTTCCACTTAATCCCTATTTCATGGCCACAGATCTTTCCGACTAAGTAATGGGAAACCCTTCTCCTCTTACATTTACAGACATTAATCCAATTTTCATTTCATCCGGGAAAATCCATCTTTTTCTCAACAATGTCTTTGTCATTTGATCTAATAGCCCCCCGTTAGATAGGAAGAGATTTGATAAATACTGACAACTCTCAGATAGAGTCTTAGAACGGAAAAATCCATTAGATAATGAACTCTTAGTTCTAAGCCTCGCGATGAATCAAGAATTCAAAGTGCCTTTCTTGCCTCTTCTTGATAAACCAGCGCTAACCTGGGGATGAAGGAACTTCTTGGAAAGTCAAAGCAAGAGGCCCCCCTTTTGATGTCTCTTCATCTGAAAATGATTCTCGATGTGAAAAGACAGAGACAAAGGGCTGATCTTTGAATAGGCAAAAGAGTGAATCCGCGGGGGTCCAAATGGATCGGTTTGCTTGAAAAAAGCCTTGTTCTGTGAAAAATCTATCTCGTCCCTGGTACTTCATGCTTCCACTCTGCAAGAACCCCGGACCATACTTTGGAAGCTCATCCTCTTGAACCTCTTGAGCTTGAAGCCCGGCCTGGTCTCTTGAGCTTGAAGCTTAAGAGCTTCTTCATAAAGATCTTCCTCTTCGTCTTGAAGCTCGGCCTCTCCCATATCGATACAATCAAATAGAAAGACCCAAGGGCTCCATATTCTAGGAGCCCAAACCATGTGATTGAATAAAGGCTCCCCTAGGCCGGGGGCTCCTTCTCCTTCTTCAAAGATAGAAGAAGACCCATTTTGCATCATATCTAAGGGATTACTTGGTTCGGGCCGAAAAAGCAAGGGCACTCGAATCAAAGCGACTGCAATCTTTTTCTGTCCGTGAGGATCCCACCTGAGCGCTTTCCACAACAAAAGGGAATCCTTTCTTACAATAGAAGGAGAAGTAATGTGGATGATTCAAGAATCGAAGTCGGTTTGCTTTCTAAACTTTATAAAAAAGAAAAAGAAGATATCAATGAACTTCTATGAAATGCTTTCACGGGATTCAGCCAACTGTCTTGGTCGTCGAATATCATTGAGAAAGAGGAATCCGTGTTATCAAAAGATTTCCTATGATTATGCCTAGTATGGAAGGGGTCAATCTTTGCTATCTTATCGAACAAAAGTGGCGATATTCTTCCTCCAATTTTGGATTTTTGAGAAGTCTCATGATCATCCAATAAGAAGGCTTTCCATTTTTAAAAATGAACGATTTGAAGACCTATTGATTCTAACAAGCGATTGACGAGTTCATCAGCCGGACCCTTCCATTCATAGATGCGGATCCCGAACCTATGAATGGGGATATCCCCGCAACTCACAAAGAAAAAAAAGGGAGTTAGACAAAAAGAGAAGTAACTTAGACAAAAAGAGAGGTAACTTGGACAAAAAGAAAGTCAGCGACTTGTACAAAAATGAACTAACGTGTACAAAAATAGACCACTTAGACTTAGTAAAATCCTTTTTGTCAATAAAGACCAATCAATGGAATCTTGATAGTGAGGGAATCGGTCGAAGGCTACTTGAAGAGGGCTCCTCTGCACTTGAAAATGGCCCCTCCGCAATTGAAAAGGGCTCTTCTGCTCAGAAACGAAATGTTCCAAATGTTCCTGGAAATTATTGTTCCCCTTAAATTTAAATGGAGTTTTGTTCCAGAACGAAATCTTATTGGAACTGTCCATATCCAGTTCATCCTTCGGAAGCCTATCACATCCAGGATCCGCTGAAATAGGATAAATTGAGACGGTATTTTGGAAATACGTAATTATCTTGAATATATTAAGTATTTCTGTATTTTCCGATCGCCTGGAAGGGAGAAAGGAAAGATCTTGTTCTTTCTTCAACAATTTCTGATCTCTAGTGAACCTCTCAGTAGGATTCGAACTCAGATGGAGTTCGGACCATCTGTCAGAGAAAAAAGAAGGAAGGGATCTTGTAGGATTCCCAAGAAATTCTTTGATTTCTGCTTCTCTTCCTTCCATCGATTCTTCTTTTAGTTGTTGAGTCTTTCTTTGATTGATCCATGCGGGATATTCCGAATCCGCATTACTAACGGAATCGAAATGATCTCTGAATTTATCAGAAGATCCCTTCAATTGACTCGAATCCCTTCCTTGAACGAAACTAGATCTTGTGGAATCCTATTGAATATTTGACGATCCATTTCGTACCTTGCTAAAAAAGCGATCCTTGTTTACGAACCGCACACTGTCTAACCAAATCCAATTATCTCTCGACATGTTCCTCAAAAAATCCGATTCGTGCGAATTCTTCCCCCAACTAAGAAAGAGATCCCGGTGGAATTTCCACATATGAAATTGAGCACAATTTTGCAAAGAAAGAGCCCACTTCTTTCTCGAGAAGAGATGGGAAACATGCTCAATCTCTTTTGATTGAATAGTTGACCCAGCCCCGGGATCCTTGAGGAAACCCTCTGCTTCAATTGGTATTTTTGCACGAAAAGCAAACATGAGATAACAAATCCAGTCTTTCACTAAGATTTCGAATAGCTGTCCCGAATTCAACCCCTTTTGCCCCCTTCTCGGAGAAAGAGGGTCAAACAATTCCCACTCATCGTCCTTGCGGATCGCCCAAAGAAAAAAATAGACAAAAGGAAACTCCAGATATTGGCTATTTTTCTCTTTGAACTAGATCTCAATTCCAGCAAGGCTTTCATTAGCTATCTTACAACTAGAATCCCCCCCCTTTCCCGATCCAGCTCCTCCAAGACCGCGAGCCCCAGTTTCAGGCATGATAGACTTTTTTTTTTAGTTATTGGGAGAGCCCAAGGACTCTCTTTCGGATCCAGGAAAGAGCTCCCAGGAATCTTTTTTACTTTTGGAAGATAGAGGAGCGGAAGAATCCACCCATTGATATTGGAAAACTCAAAAGATTCCGCCAATCTATCATTTCTGTGTCCAATGGGATTCATGGGTATGGGAAGAGGCCCTGTCAAATAGATATTTTTTCTTTCGACCATATTACGACGGCTCATCCGGTATATAAAGACCACTCCTACAAATAGTACTAGACCCCTGATCGTGGTGAAATATCGAGTCTTTCTCGAACCCCGCGAGTTGCGGGAAAGTAGGATACTCCAAATGCGGGGGGCCAAGAGTTTTAGAAAGCGTTCTTGGTGGAAAAAAATGGGAATGAAAGAGCCCACTGAATTGAATTTGGTCCATGAATCTAAGAACTCGTGAGAAGCCGTGATCTCTCGCAAGACCTCCCTTAATTCATAAACAAAGAATTTGAAATTGTACTCCATAAAAGAAGCCCCGTTCATGCTTTGTTTATTTTAACCATGAATAGGAATAAAACTGAAAACGGCACTCTCTCTCAAAATCTTTCTTATTCTCACAAGTCCTACTATATATAAATAAACCCAAGAAGAAGTGTCATCGTCCTCATCCTCTTCTTCATCTGAATCGTCAATTAAAACCTCATCTCCAAGTTCATCAGGATCTTAAAAAGGTATTTTTGGAACACCAAAGGGCGTTAAAATGAGATGGACTTCATTCAAGAAGGAAGCGCTCTAGTTTTGATGGGGAAGCGTAAGCGTGCCCTGTTTTTCTTCTATTAATAATTATAATTAATAATTTTTTCTTCTATTAATAATACCGGTCCCCCTCATATTTGATCCATCTCTCCTATTATGAAATCATAGATCAATTCACTCTTATTAGAATATTAGAATATGACACCATTTCTTATTATCTCTCTTATTATGAAAAGAGCCCTCCTCTTCGGGCAAGACCTGCCGTATTCTCTTTCTCAATTCGAAAATCCAGGATTTGAGCCCTATCAGAAAAAGAAAAATACCGCAAAAATGGGGGGAGTAATTTACTAATTTACATTGTGTATTGTATCAGAATTCTATCAGAGTGTCGGACATGCGGGCGAACGACGGGAATTGAACCCGCGCATGGTGGATTCACAATCCACTGCCTTGATCCACTTGGCTACATCCGCCCTCGGCTATTTCATTTATTTCATTTAAAAGAAATGGGGCAGAAGCTTATAGAAATAGAAATCCAAAGTTAATATATAAAAAAAGTAGGATTCCACCAACTCTAACCCAAGTCATAAGACTCGAAGCTTTTTTCTTATGTTGAATCTTGAAGAAAAAAAAAACGTATTTATGTATGTGTATGGAAGGACCCCTTCCTACAAATAAACAAATAAAAAGAAAAAGGAGCAATAACCGACTTCTTGTTCTATCAAGAAAGATATTTAGTATTGCTCCTTTACTTCCAAAACCTCCTATACACTAAGAACCAACCCCAATACCAATCTTATCCATTTATAGATGGGGCTTCGACAGCAGCTAGGTCTAGAGGGAAATTATGAGCATTCCGCTCATGCATAACTTCCATACCAAGGTTAGCACGATTAATAATATCAGCCCAGGTATTAATTACACGGCCTTGACTATCAACTACGGATTGGTT